GTTAATGTCGCTTAAGCATAAAGCAAGGTACTGAAAATGCCTAGATGAGTCCGCCATAACTCCATGAACACATAGCCTTGGTCCTGACCTTACTATTAGTTCTTAGTAAACTTACACATGCAAGCATCAACGTCCCAGTGAGAATGCCCTTTAAGTCCATCAGACCAAAAGGAGCAGGTATCAAGCCCACAAACCCAATGTAGCTCACAACACCTTGCTCAACCACACCCCCACGGGAAACAGCAGTGATAAAAATTAAGCAATGAACGAAAGTTTGACTTAGTTATACTAACACCCAAGGGTTGGTAAATTTCGTGCCAGCCACCGCGGTCATACGATTAACCCAAATTAATATTCACCGGCGTAAAACGTGTTTAAGGAAATCGAACAAATAAAGCTAAACCAAGACTAAGCCGTAAAAAGCTACAGTCAAAATAAAATAAACAACGAAAGTGGCTTTAACAAACCCGAACACACGATAGCTAAGACCCAAACTGGGATTAGATACCCCACTATGCTTAGCCCTAAACCAAGACATTTGACAAACTAAAATGTTCGCCAGAGTACTACTAGCAACAGCCTAAAACTTAAAGGACTTGGCGGTGCTTCACACCCCCCTAGAGGAACCTGTCCTATAATCGACAAACCCCGATAGACCTCACCACCCCTCGCCAATGCAGCCTATATACCGCCATCCTCAGCAAACCTTGGAGAGTACCACAGTAAGCACAATCATCATTCGTAAGTACGTTAGGTCAAGGTGTAGCCCATGGGGTGGAAAGAGATGGGTTACATTTTCTTACAAAAGAAAATCAACGGAAGTTTCCATGAAACCCTAGAAACCGAAGGAGGATTTAGAAGTAACCTGAGAATAGAGCGCTCAGTTGAACCAGGCCATGAAGCACGCACACACCGCCCGTCACCCTCCTCAACCCGCCCACAACCAATAAACATATTATTTACATCACCGGCACCCCCCAGAGGAGACAAGTCGTAACAAGGTAAGCATACTGGAAAGTGTGCTTGGAGAAATCAAAGTGTAGCTTAAACAAAAGCACCTGGCTTACACCCAGAAGATTTCAACTAAACAGACCACTTTGAGCCAGACCTAGCCCTACACGACCCCCAACACAACTACGAAGATAACCCAAAAACCAAACCATTTACCCCCATAAAAGTATATGTGATAGAAATTATTAACAGGCGCCATAGAGAAAGTACCGCAAGGGAAAGATGAAAGAAAAACTAACAGCACAAAACAGCAAAGACTTACCCTTCTACCTTTTGCATAATGAATTAACTAGAAAAATCCTTGCAAAGAGCACTTCAGTAAAAAACCCCGAACCCAGACGAGCTACCTGCGGACAGTATGAAGAACCAATTCATCTATGTGGCAAAATAGTGAAAAGATCCTCAGGTAGAGGTGAAAAGCCAACCGAGCCTGGCGATAGCTGGTTGTCCAGAAACCGAATCTAAGTTCAACCTAAAATCTGCCTGAAGAACATAACACCAAATCTTAACGCAAATTTTAGATATAGTCAACAGAGGTACAGCTCTGTTGACAAGGGATAAACCCCACCTAGAGAGTAACTTTCTTTTTTCCCCTCCATAGTAGGCCCAAAAGCAGCCACCAATAAAGAAAGCGTTCAAGCTCAACAGCAACAGCATTAAAAATTCCGAAACAAACCTCCAACTCCTAGGCCTCTACTGGACCAATCTATAACAATAGAAGAAATAATGTTAATATAAGTAACAAGAATAAATTTCTCCATGCACAAGCTTATATCAGAACGGACCCACCACTGATAATTAACAACCGGACTTTTACACACCACTAAACATATTCAAGTCTCCCCCACTGTTAACCCAACACAGGTGTGCATACTGGAAAGATTAAAAGAAGCAGAAGGAACTCGGCAAATATAAATCCCGCCTGTTTACCAAAAACATCACCTCTAGCATAACAACTATTAGAGGCACTGCCTGCCCAGTGACATATGTTAAACGGCCGCGGTACCCTGACCGTGCAAAGGTAGCATAATCATTTGTTCTTTAATTAAGGACTTGTATGAAAGGCCCAACGAGGATTTTACTGTCTCCTGCTTCCAATCAGTGAAATTGACCTCCCCGTGAAGAGGCGGGGATAGACCTACAAGACGAGAAGACCCTATGGAGCTTCAATTAATTAGCCTAACTGCAATTCTCACAAACCAACAGGAATTAACCACCTGCAGCCTAGCCTAACAATTTCGGTTGGGGTGACCTCGGAGCACAAACAAACCTCCGAATGGCTACATACTCAGACCTTACCAGTCGACGTACCTCAATACCATTAATTGATCCAAGCAATTGATCAACGGAACAAGTTACCCTAGGGATAACAGCGCAATCCTATTTCAGAGTCCATATCGACAATAGGGTTTACGACCTCGATGTTGGATCAGGACACCCTAATGGCGCAACCGCTATTGATGGTTCGTTTGTTCAACGATTAAAGTCCTACGTGATCTGAGTTCAGACCGGAGCAATCCAGGTCGGTTTCTATCTATAAACCTTTTCTCCCAGTACGAAAGGACAAGAGAAATGGGGCCCATTCTACGAGAACGCCCCAAAGTCAAATAGATGAATCAATCTAAATCTAATCAACTCCTAACAACCAACCCCAAACCAGGGTTTGTTAAGATGGCAGAGCCCGGTAATTGCATAAAACTTAAACCTTTATAATCAGAGGTTCAACTCCTCTTCTTAACAAAATGTTCTTAATCAACATCCTATGCCTAATCATCCCCATCCTTTTAGCCGTGGCATTCCTAACGCTAGTAGAACGAAAAATCCTAGGCTACATGCAACTCCGCAAGGGGCCAAACATTGTAGGACCTTACGGCTTACTTCAACCAATCGCGGACGCAGTGAAACTATTCACCAAGGAACCTCTACGCCCACTCACCTCATCCAAACTAATATTCACCATCGCCCCAACACTGGCCTTCACCCTAGCCCTAACCCTATGAATCCCACTCCCAATGCCACACCCACTCATCAACCTCAACCTAGGCGTCCTATTCATCCTGGCAGTATCCAGCCTAGCCGTATACTCCATTTTATGATCAGGCTGAGCATCAAACTCAAAATACGCCCTAATCGGGGCATTACGGGCAGTAGCACAGACAATTTCATACGAAGTCACTCTAGCAATCATTCTCCTATCCACCATACTGATAAACGGATCGTTCACGCTATCGACTCTCACCACTACCCAAGAATACATATGATTGATTCTACCAGCATGACCCCTAACCATAATATGATTCATCTCCACCTTAGCTGAAACCAACCGCGCCCCCTTTGACCTCACCGAAGGAGAGTCAGAACTAGTATCCGGCTTTAACGTAGAGTACGCAGCAGGCCCCTTCGCCTTATTCTTTATAGCTGAATACGCCAACATTATCCTAATAAATGCCCTCACCACCACCCTATTCTTCGGCGCATTCCACAACCCACTTCTCCCAGAGCTCTACACAATCAACTTCATTACCAAAACCCTAATCCTAACCACCATATTCTTATGGATCCGCGCATCCTACCCACGATTCCGTTATGACCAACTAATACATCTATTATGAAAAAGCTTCCTCCCACTCACCCTAGCCATATGCATATGACACGTAGCCACGCCCATCTCATTCGCGAGCATCCCCCCACAAACATAAGAAATATGTCTGACAAAAGAATTACTTTGATAGAGTAAACAATAGAGGTTACAGCCCTCTTATTTCTAGAAATACAGGACTCGAACCCGTACCTAAGAATTCAAAATTCTTCGTGCTTCCACATTACACCACATTCTAATAGTAAGGTCAGCTAATTAAGCTATCGGGCCCATACCCCGAAAATGTTGGTTTATACCCTTCCCATACTAATTAACCCCATAGCCCTAAGCGCCATTATACTGACACTGCTCTCAGGAACCATAATTACAATACTAAGCTCCCATTGACTCCTAATCTGAATAGGACTGGAAATTAATATATTCGCAATAATTCCTATCCTAATATCAAAACATAATCCCCGAGCAACAGAAGCAGCCGCCAAATATTTCCTAACACAAGCCACAGCATCCATGCTTCTAATAATGGCCGTGGTAATTAACCTCATGTACTCCGGCCAATGGGCAGTCATAAAAATCCTTAACCCATTGGCATCATGCATTATTACCATCTCCATCGCCATGAAACTAGGACTCACCCCGTTCCATTTCTGAGTACCAGAAGTCTCCCAAGGAACCCCCCTACACTCTGGAGTGATTCTACTAACATGACAAAAACTAGCCCCTATCTCAATCCTCTACCAAATCACAACCTCTATCAACTTCCCACTCCTACTCACAATAGCCATTCTCTCTATTATGGTCGGAGGTTGAGGAGGGCTAAACCAAACACAGCTACGAAAAATCATAGCCTACTCATCCATCGCCCACATGGGATGAATAACGGCTATCATTACATATAACCCCACCCTAATGATCCTAAACCTCGTGATCTACATTCTCATAACGACCTCAATATTCCTCCTATTCATTCAACAATCATCAACCACCACCCTGGCACTTACACATACATGAAACACCATACCACTCCTAGCCACCCTAATGGCCGCCGTACTCCTGTCTATAGGTGGACTCCCACCCCTATCAGGATTCCTACCCAAATGAATAATCATTCAAGAAATAACAAAAAACGGCCTAATTATCATACCCACAGTAATAGCCATCCTAGCATTACTCAATCTATACTTTTACATACGCCTTATCTACTCCACATCACTCACACTATTCCCGTCCACCAACAATACAAAAATCAAGTGGCAATTTAAATCCACCACACCCTCCCCCATCACACCAACCCTAATCGCCCTATCCACAATAATTATTCCCCTATCACCAATACTCTGTACTCTAGAATAGGGGCTTAGGATAACAATAGACCAAGGGCCTTCAAAGCCCTAAGCAAGTATAAGATACTTAGCCCCTGCACAAGGACTGCAAGACTTCATCTTACATCTGTTGAATGCAAATCAAACACTTTAATTAAGCTAAGTCCTCACTAGATTGATGGGTTTTGATCCCATGAAATTTTAGTTAACAGCTAAATACCCTAACACACTGGCTTCAATCTACTTCTCCCGCCGCGAAAAAAAAAGGCGGGAGAAGCCCCGGCAGGGTTAAGCTGCTTCGCTGAATTTGCAATTCAACATGATATTTACACCACGGGGCTGTGGCAAAAAGGGGGCTCTACCCCTGTCTTTAGATTTACAGTCTAATGCTTTCTCAGCCATTTTACCTATGTTCATCACCCGTTGATTATTCTCAACAAACCACAAAGACATCGGAACCTTATACCTATTGTTTGGCGCCTGAGCTGGAATGGTAGGCACCGCCCTGAGCCTTCTAATCCGAGCCGAACTAGGGCAGCCAGGAACGCTACTGGGCGACGACCAGATTTACAACGTAATCGTTACCGCGCATGCGTTCGTCATAATCTTTTTTATGGTCATGCCAATTATGATTGGCGGTTTCGGGAACTGACTAGTTCCACTAATAATCGGAGCCCCCGATATGGCGTTTCCTCGAATAAATAACATGAGCTTCTGACTGCTACCACCCTCATTCCTACTGCTACTCGCTTCCTCCATGGTAGAAGCAGGCGCTGGCACAGGCTGGACCGTGTACCCACCTCTAGCGGGCAACCTGGCCCATGCAGGAGCATCAGTCGACCTGACTATTTTCTCTCTACACCTAGCAGGAATCTCATCAATTTTAGGTGCCATCAACTTCATCACTACCATTATTAACATAAAACCCCCTGCCATGTCCCAATACCAAACCCCACTGTTCGTATGATCGGTTCTGGTCACAGCGGTCCTCCTTCTCCTTTCGCTCCCTGTACTAGCCGCCGGAATTACCATGCTCCTAACAGACCGCAACTTAAACACTACATTCTTTGACCCGGCCGGAGGAGGTGACCCCATCCTATACCAACATCTATTCTGATTCTTCGGACACCCTGAGGTCTACATTCTTATCCTCCCAGGCTTCGGCATGATTTCTCACATTGTCACATATTACTCTGGAAAAAAGGAACCATTCGGCTACATAGGGATAGTGTGAGCTATAATGTCGATTGGATTCCTAGGGTTCATTGTCTGAGCTCACCACATGTTCACAGTAGGAATGGACGTGGACACACGAGCATACTTCACATCAGCGACCATAATTATTGCTATTCCTACAGGAGTAAAAGTATTCAGCTGACTAGCCACATTGCACGGAGGTAACATCAAGTGATCCCCAGCCATATTATGAGCCCTTGGCTTTATCTTCCTATTCACGGTAGGCGGACTAACGGGAATCGTATTGGCAAACTCGTCACTAGATATCGTCCTCCACGACACATATTACGTAGTAGCCCACTTCCATTATGTGCTATCCATAGGGGCTGTTTTCGCAATCATGGGGGGATTCGTACACTGATTCCCGCTATTCTCAGGCTATACGCTCAACACAACCTGGGCCAAAATCCACTTCGTAATTATATTCGTAGGCGTAAACATAACATTTTTCCCTCAACATTTTCTAGGTCTCTCAGGAATACCACGGCGCTACTCCGACTACCCTGACGCGTACACAATATGAAATACTATCTCATCAATGGGCTCTTTCATCTCACTAACCGCAGTAGTACTAATAGTTTTCATGGTCTGAGAGGCCTTCGCCTCCAAGCGCGAAGTGTCCCTAGTAGAACTTACTACTACCAATATTGAGTGACTCCATGGCTGCCCACCACCATACCACACATTTGAAGAACCCGCATTCGTCAAAGTCTAGCCCAAGAAAGGAAGGAATCGAACCCCCCAAAATCGGTTTCAAGCCAACTTCATACCCAGTATGACTTTCTTCATGAACGAGGCGTTAATAAAATGATTATATAACTTTGTCGAAGTTAAATTATAGGCTAAAACCTTTACGCCTCTATGGCCTACCCCCTACAACTAGGATTTCAAGACGCCACATCACCCATCATAGAAGAGCTACTTCACTTCCATGACCATACACTAATAATTATATTTTTAATCAGCACCCTAGTGCTTTACATCATCTCACTAATATTATCAACTAAACTCACCCACACCAGCACCATAGACGCTCAAGAAGTAGAAACCGTGTGAACGATCCTCCCCGCCATTATCCTCATCCTAATCGCCCTACCCTCACTGCGAATTCTCTACATAATAGACGAAATCAATAACCCGCTACTCACCGTCAAAACCATGGGCCACCAGTGATACTGAAGTTATGAATACACAGACTATGAAGACCTAAACTTCGACTCGTACATGATTCCCACTTCCGACTTAAAACCTGGAGAACTCCGGCTGCTAGAAGTGGACAACCGAGTCGTACTACCCATGGAAATGTCAATTCGAATGTTAATCTCATCGGAAGACGTGCTCCACTCGTGAACTGTTCCCTCACTAGGACTAAAAACCGATGCCATCCCAGGACGACTGAACCAAGCCACTCTCACATCCTCGCGTCCCGGCCTCTACTACGGCCAATGCTCAGAAATCTGTGGATCAAACCACAGCTTTATACCAATCGTACTTGAGCTTGTCCCACTCAAACATTTCGAAGACTGATCCACATCCATACTCTAAATCATTAGAGAAGCTATGCTAGCGTTAACCTTTTAAGTTAAAGACTGGGAACCCGAACTTCCCCTCAATGAAATGCCCCAACTAGACACATCAACATGATTCCTCACTATCCTCTCAATATTCATTTCACTATTTATCCTAATACAACTTAAACTCACCAAACACAACTTCCCCACCCCTCCGACGCCCAAAACGTTCAACCCTACAAAACACTCAATCCCCTGAGAAGCAAAATGAACGAAAATTTATTCATCTCTTTCATCACTCCCACAGTAATAGGAATTCCAATTGTAATTCTTATCGTAATACTCCCGACCCTACTATTCCCTTCACCTAAACGTCTAATTGTAAACCGGCTCATCTCAATTCAGCAATGGGCAGTCAACCTAATCTTAAAACAAATAATAACCACTCACAGCCCTAAAGGACGTACCTGATCCCTAATATTAATTTCACTTATTATATTCATCGGATCAACAAATCTCCTAGGACTACTCCCCCATTCATTTACTCCCACCACTCAGCTCTCCATGAACCTAGGAATAGCCATCCCGCTATGAGCCGGGGCAGTAATCACGGGTTTCCGCCACAAAACCAAAGCATCATTAGCCCACTTCTTACCACAAGGCACCCCAATCCTCCTCATCCCCATGCTGGTGGTTATCGAAACAATCAGCCTATTCATCCAACCTATAGCCCTAGCCGTTCGACTCACAGCAAATATCACCGCAGGGCACCTCCTCATGCACCTAATCGGAGGTGCTACACTGGCACTAATAGCCATCAGCCCTACAACAGCCCTTATTACCTTCATCATCCTAGTCTTACTAACAGTTCTTGAATTCGCAGTAGCACTCATTCAAGCTTACGTATTCACACTCCTAGTTAGCCTTTATCTACATGACAACACCTAATGGCCCACCAAACACACGCCTACCACATGGTTAACCCTAGCCCATGACCCCTAACAGGGGCCCTGTCCGCCTTACTAATAACCTCAGGTTTAGTAATGTGATTCCACTTCAACTCCAAGATCCTACTACTCACCGGCCTGACCACCAACTTCCTGACAATATACCAATGATGACGAGACGTAGTACGAGAAAGTACATTCCAAGGACACCACACGACAGCCGTACAAAAAGGACTGCGATACGGAATAATCCTGTTTATCGTGTCAGAAGTCTTCTTTTTTCTAGGATTTTTCTGAGCCTTTTACCACTCCAGCCTGGCACCAACACCAGAGCTTGGCGGATGTTGACCTCCCACAGGAATTAACCCACTCAACCCACTCGAAGTACCCCTTCTAAACACTTCCGTCCTCCTGGCCTCCGGGGTGTCAATTACGTGAGCTCACCACAGCCTAATAGAAGGAAACCGCAAACACATACTCCAAGCCCTATTCATCACAATCGCCCTAGGAGTGTATTTCACCCTCCTGCAGGCCTCAGAATATTTCGAAGCTTCATTCACTATCTCCGATGGAGTATATGGCTCAACCTTCTTTGTGGCCACAGGATTCCACGGACTACATGTCATTATTGGCTCCTCATTTCTAATCGTCTGCTTTCTACGCCAACTGAAATTTCACTTCACCTCCAACCACCACTTCGGATTTGAAGCGGCGGCCTGATACTGACACTTCGTAGACGTAGTCTGACTATTCCTTTATGTCTCAATTTATTGATGAGGCTCATGTCCTTTTAGTATAACAAGTACGATTGACTTCCAATCAATTAGCTCCGATAACAAACCCGGAAAAGAACAATTAACCTAATCCTCTCTCTACTTATTAATTCCACATTAGCTTTACTACTTGTAATCATCGCATTCTGACTACCCCAATTGAACGTCTATTCTGAGAAATCAAGCCCCTACGAATGCGGGTTCGACCCCATAGGATCAGCCCGACTCCCCTTCTCCATAAAATTCTTCCTGGTAGCCATCACATTCCTCCTATTTGACCTAGAAATCGCCTTACTCTTGCCACTTCCGTGAGCCTCACAAACTGGCAGCCTTAACCCCGCACTAACCATAGCTCTTATTCTCCTCTCCCTCCTGGCTCTAGGGCTGGCTTACGAATGATCCCAAAAAGGCTTAGAATGAACTGAATATGATAATTAGTTTAACCCAAAACAAATGATTTCGACTCATTAAACTACGATTTAAACTCGTAATTATCACATGCCACCCATCTACATCAACATTTTCTTAGCATTCACCACGGCTCTGCTAGGACTATTACTATACCGATCACACATAATATCCTCCCTCCTATGTCTAGAGGGTTTAATGCTAGCCCTTTTTGTTTTAAGCACCCTAATAATCCTGAGCTCCCATCACACACTGTCCACCATAATACCCATCATTCTCATAGTATTCGCAGCTTGCGAAGCCGCACTGGGCCTCGCTCTCCTGGTAATGGTCTCGAACACCTACGGACTGGACTACGTACAAAACCTCAACCTCCTACAATGCTAAAACTTATTATTCCCACAATTATACTAATTCCCCTCACCTGACTATCAAAAAATAGCATAATCTGAATTAACTCCACCGCCCACAGCCTCTTCATCAGTTTAATTAGCCTGTCACTATTCCACCAAACCACCAACACCAGCCTGAACTTCTCACTACTATTCTTCACCGACCCCCTCTCCACGCCCCTGCTAATCTTAACAACCTGACTACTGCCCCTAATAATTATAGCCAGCCAATCCCACCTACATAATGACACTACCACCCGGAAAAAAATATATATCTCAATACTTATCTCCCTACAAATATTCCTAATTATAACATTCACCGCCACCGAACTGATTATATTCTACATTCTATTTGAAGCAACCCTGATCCCAACCCTTATCATCATTACCCGATGGGGCAATCAAACAGAACGACTAAACGCGGGGCTATACTTCCTGTTCTACACACTAATTGGATCCCTGCCCCTGCTAGTGGCACTGACCTATGTCCAAAACTCCTTAGGATCCCTCAACTTCCTTATCACCCAATACTGATCACAGCCACTACCCACAACCTGATCATCCAACCTCCTATGGCTAGCATGCATAATAGCCTTTATAGTAAAAATACCACTATATGGACTACACTTATGACTCCCAAAGGCCCACGTCGAAGCCCCTATCGCAGGCTCCATAGTCCTAGCAGCCATCCTACTAAAACTAGGAGGCTATGGGATACTACGCATCACAACTATCCTCGACCCACTAACCGAATCAATGGCCTACCCATTCATGATACTCTCCCTATGAGGAATAATCATAACCAGCTCAATCTGTCTCCGCCAAACCGACTTAAAATCCCTAATCGCCTACTCATCAGTAAGCCACATGGCCCTAGTAATTGTAGCTATCCTCATCCAAACACCATGAAGTTTCATAGGAGCCTCAGCCTTGATAATTGCACATGGCCTCACCTCCTCCCTACTATTCTGCCTAGCCAACACCAACTATGAGCGCGTCCACAGTCGTACCATGATCCTAGCCCGCGGACTTCAGACCCTCCTACCCCTAATAGCACTATGATGACTCCTAGCAAGCCTAGCCAACCTGGCCCTCCCACCCACAATCAACCTAATCGGAGAGCTATTCATCATCCTACCAACATTTTCATGATCCAACATTACAATCACACTGCTAGGACTCAACATGATCATCACCTCTATATATTCACTATTCATGCTAATCACCACACAACGTGGCAACCCAACCAACCACATCCACACGATCAAACCAACCTTCACGCGGGAAAACACACTAATACTCATGCACCTTCTACCACTAGCCCTCCTATCGCTTAACCCCAAACTCATCTTAGGGCTATCCTACTGTAGGCATAGTTTATCAAAAACACTAGATTGTGAACCTAGAAACAGGACCCCAAAAATCCTTGCCAACCAAGACAGCTACACAAGACCTGCTAACTCTTGTCTCCACGTATAAAAACGTGGCTCTCTTACTTTTATAGGATAGAAGCAATCCATTGGTCTTAGGAACCAAAAAACTGGTGCAACTCCAGATAGAAGTAATAAACCTATTCTCCACCTTCATCTTAGTCACTTTTATTATTCTCGTCACGCCCGCCATTCTCTCAACCTCAAAAATCTACCACACCAACCAATACCCAAATTACGTAAAAACGTCCATTATATACGCCCTACTGACTAGCATAATCCCAACCACCATGTTTATCTGATCAGGACAAGAAACAATCATCTCAAACTGACACTGAGTAACTATCCAAACTGTAAAACTTACCCTAAGCTTCAAACTAGACCACCTCTCACTAACGTTCGTCCCAGTGGCACTCTTTGTAACATGATCTATCATGGAGTTCTCAATATGATATATACACTCGGACCCGAACATCAACCGCTTCTTCAAGTATCTCCTCCTATTCCTCATCACTATAATTATTTTAGTGACCGCCAACAACCTATTCCAACTATTCATCGGATGAGAAGGAGTAGGTATCATATCCTTCCTACTAATCGGATGATGGTACGGACGGACCGACGCCAACACGGCAGCACTCCAAGCGGTTCTGTACAATCGCGTCGGAGACATCGGCTTCATCTTAGCCATAGCATGATTTCTATTCCACTCCAACTCGTGGGAACTCCAACAAATCTTCATACTCAGCTTAAATGACAACACCCTCCCCCTCCTGGGCCTACTCCTGGCCGCAATAGGAAAATCCGCCCAATTCGGCCTACACCCATGACTACCCTCAGCCATGGAAGGACCCACCCCCGTATCCGCACTATTGCATTCCAGTACTATAGTAGTGGCAGGCATCTTCCTACTCGTACGATTCCACCCCCTCCTACAAAATAATAAACTAATCCTCACACTAGCCATATGTCTAGGGGCCATCACCACGCTATTCACCGCAATCTGTGCCTTAACACAGAATGATATTAAAAAAATCGTAGCCTTTTCTACATCCAGCCAACTAGGCTTAATAATAGTAACAATCGGAATCAACCAACCGCACCTAGCATTCCTGCACATTTGCACCCACGCATTCTTTAAAGCTATGCTATTCCTATGCTCCGGCTCCATCATCCACAACCTAAACAACGAGCAAGACATCCGAAAAATAGGCGGACTATTCAAAGCCCTCCCATTCACCACGTCCTCCCTTATCATTGGGAGCCTAGCACTAACCGGGATACCGTTCCTCACCGGGTTCTACTCCAAAGACCTAATCATCGAATCAGCAAACACGTCACACACCAACGCCTGAGCCCTCTTAATCACCCTAATCGCCACTTCCCTCACAGCCGTGTACAGCACGCGCATCATCTTCTTCGCCCTACTAAACCAACCACGCTTTCATACTCTGACCCCAATCAATGAAACCAACCCCTCCCTTCTCAACCCCATCAAACGCTTAGCACTAGGTAGTGTATTCGCAGGATTCCTAATCACCAACAACATAACACCAATAACAGTGCCCCAAATAACAATGCCAACGCACTTAAAACTATCAGCACTAGCAGTCACCATCCTCGGATTCCTACTAGCCATAGAACTAAATCAACTAACCTGTAACCTGCAGCTTAAAAAATCATCCCACTCTCACACATTTTCTAGCCTACTAGGCTTCTTTCCTACCATTGTCCACCGAACACCACCACACCTCACCCTCACCATCAGCCAAAACCTATCATCAGCCCTACTAGACCTAATCTGACTTGAAAAAGCAGCCCCAAAAAACCTGTCCCAATTCAACCTACTAGCCTCAATCAATATTTCCAACCAAAAAGGTCTGATCAAACTCTACTTCCTCTCTTTCCTCATTACACTGCTCCTAGTCTTACTCTCACTACCCTACCACCTCGCGTAACCTCAATCACGATAAAAATACTAATAAACAGCGCCCAACCAGCCACAACCATCAACCAGACACCATAATCATATAACGCAGACACCCCAACGTAATCCCCACGAAGGAACCCCACTTCACCACCACCAAGAACAACCCAATCCTCCATATACTTAAGACCACAAAACACGGACTCTGTGTCATCACCACCTAAAAGTAAAACAATCACCAACCCCTCAACCAACAAGCCCACAAACAAGCCTCCCACAACAACAGCACTCGACCCCCAGGCCTCAGGATATTCTTCAGTAGCCATGGCAGTGGTATACCCAAACACCACCAGCATCCCACCCAAATAAACCAAAAAGACCATTAAACCCAAAAAAGAGCCCCCAGAACTCATCACCATACCACACCCAACTCCTCCACCCACAATCAACCCCAAACCACCATAAATAGGAGATGGCTTAGACGAAAAACCAATAAAACTAACCACAAAAACCACACTTAGTAAAAACACGGTATATATCATAATTCTCACATGAGATCTAACCATGACCAATGATATGAAAAACCACCGTTGTAATTCAACTATGAGAACTAATGACCAACATTCGCAAAACACACCCCCTGTTCAAAATCATTAACCACGCGTTCACTGACCTACCCGCACCATCAAACATCTCGGCATGGTGAAACTTCGGCTCCCTCCTAGGAATCTGCCTGATCATACAGATTCTAACAGGCCTATTCCTGGCAATACACTACACATCCGACACAATCACCGCCTTCTCGTCCGTCACCCACATCTGCCGAGACGTAAACTACGGCTGAATTATCCGCTACCTCCACGCCAACGGAGCATCAATATTTTTCGTCTGCCTATATATGCATATCGGCCGCGGCCTATATTACGGCTCCTATTCCTACCTGGAAACCTGAAACATTGGAGTTCTCCTGCTATTCACTGTTATAGCCACAGCATTTATAGGCTATGTACTTCCATGAGGACAAATATCATTCTGAGGAGCAACAGTAATTACAAACCTACTCTCAGCCATCCCATACATCGGAACAGATCTAGTAGAATGAATCTGAGGCGGATTTTCCGTAGACAAAGCCACATTAACCCGCTTCTTTGCCTTCCATTTCATCCTTCCATTCATTATCCTGGCCCTCGTACTAACACACCTGCTTTTCCTACACGAAACCGGATCAAACAACCCACTAGGTATCTCCTCAGACTCCGACAAAATCCCATTCCACCCGTACTACACCGTAAAAGATATCCTAGGCCTGTTCCTCATAATCCTCATCATACTAACACTGGTCTTATTTTACCCAGACCTCCTGGGAGACCCCGACAACTACACCCCAGCAAACCCCCTTAACACCCCACCACACATCAAGCCAGAGTGATATTTCCTCTTTGCATATGCCATCCTACGCTCTATCCCCAACAAACTTGGAGGCGTCCTAGCCCTCATCTGCTCCATCCTAGTACTGGTAATTATCCCAATACTTCACACAGCAAAACAACGAAGCCTCATATTCCGACCAATCAGCCAATGCCTATTTTGAATACTAGTAGCCAACCTCCTGATCCTAACATGAATTGGAGGACAACCAGTAGAACACCCATTCACCATCATCGGCCAACTGGCATCAATCTCATACTTCTCTATCATCCTAGTCCTAATGCCCGTAGCAGGCCTGATCGAGAACAACTTAATAAAATGATAACAGTCCTCGTAGTATAACAAATTACACTAGTCTTGTAAGCCAGAAATGAAGTACACACTTCCAAGGGCACTTCAAGGAGGAGGTCACGACCAACCCCACCATTGGCTCCCAAAGCCAAAGTTCTCATTAAACTACCCCCTGATCACATAATGGCCCCGACCCCAATGTGCCACACCAGTATTAAAACACCACACCCGCACTCAGTCCGAGTGCGGCATACGGCCCTATGTTTTATCGTGCATACATTTATATTCCCCATGGATATCATCTATATACTAACCATTATTTATATTACATAGTACATTAAATCCTTGATCGTACATAGCACATTACTTGAAATCATCCCTGCCACCATGCTTACCTCTTCCCTTAACCCTGCTTTGATCAGCAAGCTTCGAGAAACCAGCAACCCGCCCAATAAGTGCCCCTCTTCTCGCTCCGGGCCCATCCATCGTGGGGGTTTCTATAACGGAACTATACCTGGCATCTGGTTCTTTCTTCAGGGCCATGCTCTTAGTAATCGCCCATTCGTTCCCCTTAAATAAGACATCTCGATGGACTAATGACTAATCAGCCCATGATCACACATAACTGTGGTGTCATGCATTTGGTATCTTTTTTTTTGGGGGGGGGAACTTGCTATCACTCAACTAAGGCCTAAGTATAGGCCTCGCACGGTCAACTAAACTCGTAGCTGGGCTTAACTTGAAGTATCGACGCGGTCAACATATAGACCCGCAAGTACTGTTCGGTCGATGGAGCCGGGAGTGATCCGTGAGATGGTTCCGTGATATCGTTTAATGGTCGCAGGACATGTATTTCATGGTCACAGGATATATGTTCAATGGTCGCAGGACATGCATACGCATACGCATACGCATACGCATACGCATACGCATACGCATACGCATACGCATACGCATACTCAGCAAACCCCCCCCTCCCCCCAGCTTATAATAGCAATATTTTCATTTTCGCCAATACTGACATAGCACTCGAGCATTTTGAACTTTCTAGTGTGAAAAAAGCCTATGTCTTGACGAAATCATAATTAAATCTTAATAAAACTTTTTCCGTCCTTAATAGCCCTGCTACAGGCACCCCAAGACATAACCGAGCCTCGATGGACCCCCA